TTCTTTCAGAGGGTAATATGAATGTTCTATTATGTTCTATCAAAACACTAAAGGGTTTATATGATATATCCGGTGTGGAAGTAGGCCAACATTTCTATTGGCAAATAGGAAGTTTTCAAGTCCATGCTCAAGTACTTATTACTTCTTGGGTCGTAATTGCTATTTTATTAGGTTCAGCCATTATAGCTGTTCGTAATCCACAAACCATTCCTACTGACGGTCAGAATTTCTTTGAATATGTCCTTGAATTCATTCGAGACGTGAGCAAAACTCAAATAGGAGAAGAATATGGTCCGTGGGTTCCCTTTATTGGAACAATGTTTCTATTTATTTTTGTTTCAAATTGGTCAGGGGCTCTTTTACCCTGGAAAATTATACAGTTACCTCATGGGGAGTTAGCCGCACCCACAAATGATATAAACACGACCGTTGCTTTAGCTTTACTCACGTCAGTAGCATATTTTTATGCGGGCCTTACAAAAAAGGGATTGGGTTATTTCGGTAAATATATTCAACCAACCCCAATCCTTTTACCTATTAACATCTTAGAAGATTTTACAAAACCGTTATCGCTTAGTTTTCGACTTTTCGGAAATATTTTAGCTGATGAATTAGTGGTTGTTGTTCTTGTTTCTTTAGTACCTTTAGTAGTTCCTATACCTGTCATGTTCCTTGGATTATTTACAAGCGGTATTCAAGCTCTTATTTTTGCAACCCTAGCTGCGGCTTATATAGGGGAATCCATGGAAGGTCATCATTGACTAGTTTTCGACACAGTCTTTTTTAGCTTAGCCTGACCCAATGGATGCGCCGTTTAAGGAAATCTACTTAGGGAAGATAAATAGATAAATAATATATAAATAAGGTAGAAATAAAGATATAGACGATCTAGAGTAATTGTAAAAAAGGTTACGACGTGCCATTAAAAAAAGATGGTATAGAAAATGATTCTCATTTCAGTTGATTTTATTCAATTCATCCATTGACAAAAAAAAATTGAATAAATACAAAATTACACTAAATTACATGGATTTATATCAATCAAATACTTAATATTTCTATAGAATGGTTTGGCCTAACAAATAGGTGGACCGGACCTGTCTCTGTGGGATGATAAAAACGGAAGAGTAAGGGTTTACCAAAAACGAGATAAAAAAAAACGGATTGGTTTGCGTAGGAACGAGGGGTCGAACGAGGTGTATATAATCTAATCGCTATTAAGACAACTCTTGTGAATCTTTCGAAGAATGATTCGAGAATCCCGATGACTTTAAGATACAATATTTGGTTTACGGTATGGGGAAAAACATGTATATGTGATATTAGACATTAACTAGGTATATATGAACTAAAGATATATCTAATTTCATTTGTCTTACTATTGTGAATTTAGACAGGGATTTCAATAGAAGCCTTTCCATTTCGTCTGTAATTGTAAATTGAATGTTGGTTGATTGTATCATTAACTATTTCTTTATTTTTGTTTTGGTACGAGGACCTTATCATGAATCCACTGATTTCTGCCGCTTCCGTTATTGCTGCTGGATTGGCCGTCGGGCTTGCTTCTATTGGACCTGGGGTTGGTCAAGGTACTGCTGCGGGACAGGCTGTAGAAGGGATCGCGAGACAACCAGAGGCGGAAGGAAAAATACGGGGTACTTTATTGCTTAGTCTAGCTTTCATGGAAGCTTTAACAATTTATGGGCTGGTTGTAGCATTAGCTCTTTTATTTGCGAATCCTTTTGTTTAATCCAAAAAACACATATTTTTGTTTATTTTGTGGATTTGCTGCTCTTGTTTTTTCGAATTTTTTTAATATTTAACTCCTAGAATTAAATTACTAATTACTTAGGAACAACAACCTACGGAAATCGATGGTTTGATGATGAGGATCCAACTCACTTTTTTCTTTACCCTCTTAGTCCAATAGATTAACTTTTTTAGGAAGTATTCCAATTGTAACAAACGAGGTATTTCGCAACTAACCTGTATAACACCTGGTCCCTAATTCGAATCGAATAAGTATCAGGCTTATTGGAAATTTCCAATAATTGGAAATTTCCAATTTTTAAAAATTCATTAAAATCCATTTCTAAATCAATATATTTTTTGACTCAATTTTGTATTTTCTATTTAGAAATAGGAAAATTCATAATAAAATAATACAAACAATAAAGAATATAAAATAAATTAAGTAGTCTATCTATAACTATAAGAAAGAGGAGATCGTATGAAAAATGTAACCGATTCTTTCCTTTCCTTGGGTTATTGGCCATCCGCCGGGAGTTTCGGGTTTAATACCGATATTTTTGCAACAAATCTAATAAATTTAAGCGTAGTGCTTGGTGTGTTGGTTTTTTTTGGAAAGGGAGTGTTAAGTGATTTATTAGATAATCGAAAACAGAGGATCTTGAAGACTATTCAAAATTCAGAAGAATTACGCGAGGCGGCCCTAGACCAGCTGGAAAAAGCCCGAGCCCGCTTACGGAAAGTCGAAATA